TTTTATTGCCGGTTCTATTCGGGATAGCGACAGCCCCGGGCGTGCTCTATCAAAAGAAAATTCCCATTCAATGCATGAAATGAAGTAGGATAATTTTATGATAATTCCTTATTGACAATATATCTAAATAATAGATATCTGTGTAACAATTTATGTTCTGGGGTTTACATAAACTCATATGTTTTGTTATAATTGAAATTGAGAAATATTTTTTGATTAAAAAATCAATACTGATTCGTTCTGTCTCAATTTGTATTTTGTCATTAGGAAAACACAATTTGAAATTCAAATTCCAGAATCGTTCATGAATTCGAAGTAAGGGGTCAATAGTCAATGGTTCTAATTTCTCGTCTGAAAAATACCCATTTGATTTCTCAATAGAAAAACGAGAGAATGTTTTTAGCATTGTGTATTTTCAGATACTATACAATCAATCATAAGGGATGGATCAAATCCAATCAAAAGGGGTCTTTCTTTTATTTTAGGAAATAAAGGATTAAGGAAAACAGAAGTCAAAATGCAAGTACAATAAAAATTCAGTAATCCGGGAAAAATTGCATCTATTCTATTTTGTATCATTTTGGCGGCATGGCCGAGTGGTAAGGCGGGGGACTGCAAATCCTTTTTCCCCAGTTCAAATCCGGGTGTCGCCTGAATCACCAAAAAAATCGAAATCATAATCGATTTATTGGATTGGTTTCTCAATAGTGTTTGGTAGAACCCCTTTTTGACTCTGCGACATTAATTCCACTATTATTAGTGAGGAATAATGAAAAAATTCCTTCGTATTTATAGAGATAGGGGACATAATGCACATGGATATAGTAAGTCTCGCTTGGGCTGCTTTAATGGTAGTCTTTACATTTTCCCTTTCACTCGTAGTGTGGGGAAGAAGTGGACTTTAGAAGTACTACTAATTGAGTTCAGGAATCAAACCGTATCGATTGTTTTATAGATCATTCTTTTGAACTATTTAAAATCAAATCTTTTCTTTGAATTTGGAATCCCATTGGATTCCAATGGAGTAATCTATGATAGGAATCATACTTTTTCAATCAAAGAGATATTTCATCGATTCCCATCTTTGTACTTCGAAAAGAAAGGGATTCAGATGATTGGAAATTTATTCCAACCTAAAATTCTTCCGAAATTTTCTATTTCAATCAATGGGAATGGGCTCTTACTATCTTTATAGATGGATACTAAGGAAGACCGGACCTTTTTTCTTTTTTTTTTATTTCCCTTTTACTCTTCAAAAAAGAAGTCGTTTTGTTAAGCGTATACGCACTTTCTATGAGAAATGATATAGAGATAGTGGTTGTTTAAGGAGAGACTGGGCAATAATAAAATCTTGCCTCGGGCGAGTTACATATCGGGCATTTACCCTTTGGTTTCTATTTTTAGAAAGGCGGTTTATGCTTTATCGACTTATTTCATATCACGGTTCTGACGTTAAAAATAGGCGAGTTTTCCCCTTCCTTATTAGTAAAAGGAAAGGAATTAGAATCCTACAGATAAGAATTATTTCAGATTGATCGGAACAAATAACAAATAGATGTAGGAAATTGGGTCTTATGTCAATTCCATACAATATATGGAATATATAGATATGGAATTAATATACACATATATGAAGAGAATATTGTAGATTGATATATAGAAACTTAAACCTTTATCTTTATTCTAGATTACAACTTTATAGACTAAGAGATAGATAGTATAAAAATGAATTTTTATACTATCTATCTCTTATAAAATTGCCGACTATAATTATAGTGCGCTCATTTCATTTAAGTTAAGACGTGAAATTGGAATCCCTTTCATTTGACTTTGTCCATTTTTGATAAGAACTTGGAAGGAAAGTTTTATTCAAATGAATTTTCAAATTCAATTGAATTAATCATTTTGACTGACTGTTTTTACGTAAATGATAAGTAGAAAAGCGGTAGGAACTAGAATGAATAGTGCAGTAGCAATAAATGCAAGAATATTGACTTCCATAATCTCATCGGTTTTTTACTTCGCAATAACTCGGGATTTAATCCCCTAGAGATGATAAATCTTTTGTCTATCGTCTGTAAATTCAATGAATGAATTACCTCTTGATGATCTTGAACCGGATCACTATCATGAATAACAATATCTGATCTATCAAATCAACCCGTTGTCAAGACTTGAATAGTATAACATAGGAAGTTCTTTTATCCATACCGAATTCCAATTTTGATTCCTGACTCAATTACTCAAAAATTTTATTTATCATCCGTTTCCTTGTTTTTTCTATAACCCACCTTGCGTCTTCCTTGGACAATCTTCTGATGAAGGATCATCAGATTGCCTTTCCACTTCAATTAATTACATAGTTCCAAACCTAACAAACAATAAAAGCGAAATGGAAAAATAGGAAAGCAAAAAGAAATCAAGACTTCTTTTTGCTTTGGGAATGAAAGTATATCCCTCGACACTCTTTACTGGTTCATAGAAAGGGAAAAATTCATTT